AAGGAGGAAGGGTAGCGTACAAGTGGAGCCCAATAGAGAGAGGTGGGATGGCAGGTTCGTCGTTTTCCGATAGGAAGAGGGAGGAAAACGCTTTGCTTCGATCTGACCGTCGACGGTGGATGGGAAGACGGTTTCCGTGAATCGACGCGACGTTGACGGAATCCAGCTCGGATTTCGACGGGAAAGTCTTAAACAAAACGAAAACACAGGCTTTATCCCGTGGGCCGGCGTCTGACGCCTTCTTTCCTTCCCTGACGGGACAGTCTCACCCGGAACTGATCGATCCTTCCAGTTTCGAGTGATCCTTTGTTGAATGCGGTCCCTTCTTTCTTCTTTTTCCTTTTTTCACGGTGCTTCCCGAACTTTCCCGCCGATGCCTCTTTCTCGCTCTTTCCGTTCTTTTTCAGTGACGCGAGATCCCCTTTCTTTTCCTTATCTTTCCACGAAACTATACCTTTCCTCCGCCGGTAGAGCGGGATAAAGATCCAGCTTCCTCCTTTCCTGCAATGGAGACAGAATCGCAGGTCATGTCAGGTTTCAGATTCGACAGAGAGATGTCAAGCGACGCGCCTGAGATGAGTACTCAACTTGCCCGACCTGCCTCTTCCACTGGACCTCGTCTTTCGACAGAGCAGCAGCTATCCGAGCCCTGCAAGCCGAATATAACCGTCGTTTCCTGGGCCAAGTCAGCCCATGACGTAGGGCTTTCGACAATTTGTTTGTTATGTGACGTTTGTTTTTCAATCTTCTTCCTTCTATGCTGAGAGTAAGTGGAAATTACCGGTTGTTTCCGTCGATCAGCAAGTGACGCGAGCTGACGTTCCGGTAGTTCAGTCTCCGACAAGTGAGGCCGAAGAGCCCCTGGTGTCCTCTTCCTCCTAAACTAGCTGCTCTTGCTTGACTCTTCGGGGGAGCAAGCAAACTGGTCGGGGAACAAGAGAAGGTCCGGTCGGGTCGGGCCAAAGTCAGGAATGGGAATAGCACTCACTCATTGAAGTCCAGCCAGAAACAGGGGTTGTCCTCTCCCTTACGTCGACGTCGTAGTCATCTTTTCGTGCCCCGACAGGGGAAGTCAAGTCAGAATGAGGGAACGTCGACCCACACCTGACGAGAGACTGACGAAAGAGTTTGGGGAAGGAAGCAGAAGCAAAACCAGCTTTCTTTCTGTCCCAACCTCCATGGGTTGTTCCCTGTATGACATAGTCCATTGGATTGGGGCAATGGTACGCACCTATGTTTGGTGTCCCCTCTCTCACTTCCTCGTCAGATCCTGGTCCCGACAGGGCAATACATTGAGTCGGAAAGACAGGCTTTCGTAAATTCAGTAGCCGGACGGGACCCTGGATCAGCTCTCATAGTGGGGGAATCAGAGTTGAGTACGGCGCAAAAGATGGGGTTGACATCATTCGTCGTGATTGGATCAATCAGACTTGCCCACTGGTGAGAAAGGCAGTCGTTTTTCCTTCGGAACCGTCGTTGTCACGGAAAAAGCGTCGAGTAGAAGATGCAGGTGTAGAAAGAAAAAGCTATGGCACCCTTTTCGAGACTATTGACACTACTGGGCTGAATCTACCATGTTATCTCGCATCTCCCTTCGCATAAAATACTCCGAAAGGCTTATCTGCGACGAATGGAGTCAGGTCAGCGTTGATCTATGTCACTGAATCAGCAGATAAGGAAAGGCGTCAGTAGGCTTCGAAGCCAAAACATCACCATAGAGATTGACGATGACGGAGGCCAACAAACGACGTGAGACATGGCCCGACATTTGAGGTTGCCTTCCGCAGATATCCTGGCTGAAGCATCAATCTGCCAGATTGCGCGGTCGGTAATGGACCTTTGACCAAAGGAAGCCATCAGGAATGGGAAAGGTAGCAGACGAGAGAGACGGTCGACGTACCAACAATACAATATCATCAAAATAGTTCCGGGCGTAGTAAAATGGTCCGACTAAATACAATGTATTACTCACATAGCGACATTTGAATACCAGGTGACGGCGCATAAGCAAAAAGAAAGCAAGCAATAGCCGAAGTCTAGTAAATTGTTCGACCGTCACTCGACGGGATTGCACAAGCAACGACGCCCCATTGTAGTAGGATCCCCCCTCCCTCCCGTTGAATGGATTTACAAAAGTACGCCAACAAAGCGGGAAGGGCCGTCAGGAAAGAAAGAGAAAAGCTTCCCGGACGAAGATAAACTCGATGAGGGAAAGCGTCGGTTCATGCGTGAGAGAGGGAGCGGAAGCGTCAAAGGCTCGACTCAACGTAGAGGCACCAGTTATCTGTTCGGCCGGAGTGGACCAAAGGAGGACTGACGAGTTTATAAGGTCATCAGGACGTGAAGCTTTACAAGCCATCAACAGAATGTCTCGATTCGCTTTCGTCATCATATGCGGTGGAATCCGGAAACCAGGGGTCTGACGCAATCTCCATCGGTACTTCGGGAATGAAGACAATAGTAGAGCATACCATTCTCCGAATACGGTACGTCATTTATTTGCAACGGCTTTCGCCGTTGCTCTCCGCGCAGCCGTTTTGAAGCGTCAGCCCTGTAGTTTTTCACCTTCAAAAGAAGGCGCGGGAGCGTCGAGTACTGACCCCGGAGGGGGTCCCGCCAGTCAGAACTCTCGATGACGGCGCCTTTCATTTCTGTGCTGACGTATCCAATTTCAATGCGCTATCACTACCAAAATGCAATTGACGTATTCTAGTCTTCCGTGAAGGAATGAATTCGACGAGTGAACGGCTGCGGCACATAGGGAATATAGAATATGAAAAAAAATTCTGTATCGCTCGAAAAGGTCCCGACAAAAGGGTTGAAGCTGTCGCAACATTTTGCACATATGTATGTGTCGGATCTATGCCCTCCTCATGTTTATAGTGCCTCTTCGACGCTCTTTTATGGGGTCTCCTACCGACGAATGACGTCTCTCAAATAGGCCTTTTTTTTAGACCGGATCGTCGGAGAAGTAAACGTCGAAAATGTACAAGAGCTCTGGTACGCATAGGCTATGGCTCTGAGCTCATCTGGATCTGAGGAAGCCAATCCGCTTACTCCGGCTCTGCTGGTGAAATTGGGAATATCTCTCTCATCTGGTCAGCAGTACCTCATTCATTCCAATCATTTTTCCCATGTCTGGAAGCGGCAACAGACGGAAGAAAAAAGGTTACCGGCGGACGGAGGTGAAGCGGCTTACCTCCCGTCTCATTCCAATATGGCCTGCGACTTCATCTGAATCAGAATCTCTCTCTGGATCTTCCTCAGCAATTGGGATCGGCCACTCATCTGGAGTATGTCACCTGGTCTGATCTGGCCAGGCTGATGAAAGATCTCGTTTTTATGACCATCTTTCGTCAAGCCAAAAGAGGAGCGTCAGCTCTCATAGGGCTCGGCTACTATAGCTCGAGGCTGTATTTCGTCCGTCATAGAAGAAAAATCTCTAAACGATGGGAATCGGCGGACAAGCGTCGTCGCTTTAGGTCCAATTTCTGCTGCTTAGCTCAGTGGGCTATCCAGACTCGAATCATTGGAATTCACTTTGCTTGCTTTCCCTTGTCTCCTATACATCGTATTCCCCGGTCGACAGGGGTCTGGAATCAATCAGTAGTACGCCCCGCGCTTGATTGGCGAAGGAAAGCCGGGAATTCTCAATCGTCAAATTTCTACCTAAACTGCCCGGTCCTCTGTTGGTAACGATCTACGGTCGACGGGTCAATCGCTGAGGTGAATCTGGATCGGTCTTTCGTTGTTTGCTCTGTGGCAAAAGGTCGACGGCTCATCTGCTCATCGGGAATCGAATGACTTTCTTTCTTTCGTCTATTTATCTCCTTCCCGGTCGAAACGATCGATCCCGGTCCGACAGTCGTCGATCGGTCGAGCTCTCGTTCTCGAGATGGCCGGGTTACCGGTACTTTGCTTTCTCTTTATCTGAGATCTTTCGTCATTCGAGATTTTTCATATATCTTCGATTTTCATTCTGATTTTTGTTCTGATTTACCCTCTTCTCTTATCGTCGAATTCTTTTCTTTTTTCATTTTCATAAAAGAAGAAAAAAGATCATTTTTTTTTTCATCATCATGTACAGCAATTCTACCAGAGAGAATTCAACAAAAAAAAAAGGAAAAAAGCAATTCGCCGAAGCAAAGACTTCCCCCTCGACAGTTGTTTGCATTGCACTGGATATCGAGTTTCTTGTTGAGTTTGAACTTCCGGAACTCGTCGAACTAAAGGAGGGAAAGCCTACTTCGCTAGCCAGGACAGACAGGGCAGGCAACTCCATTTACAGGACGGTATTCGTAAACGGATGGAAGAGCAGGAGTGATTCGGGGAAGGGTGGGGTGAGAGATGAGTGACAAGATGGGTAGAGATGAGTAATGATGAGCGCGGGATGAGTAGAAGTGTTCCGAGGCGATTCCTTTAGACGCGAGCTACGTCGGGAAGCAGTGAGCGGATTTTTCGCGGCATTCATTCAAGAGAACATCATCTCTCGGTTCGGTATTCCCGAAACAAAGTCTCCTCGCCGATAACGGCTCCCAATTCATCAGCCAACCCGTGAAGGATCTCCTCCACAAGTAAATAATAAAGCAACATTTTTCGTCACCATACAACTCCCAGACGAACGGGCAGGTGGAAGCAATGAACAAGATTTTGATCAGGATTCTCAGCCGCACTGTGAACGAATCACAAAGAGACTGGCATGAAAAACGGTAGCTTGCTGTGTGGGCCTACCGCACGTCTTTCCGGATGTCAACGGTTCCCCCTCTTTCGTCATTTTTTTTATGGTGCCGAAGCTCTTTTACCAATTGAAATTGAGTTACCCTCGTTGAGACGGGAAGTGCCCCGTGATGCCCCAATGGATTCCCCCAATTATGCCGAGACACGACTTGCAGAATTGGAAGCTCCCGACGAGCGGCGAATGAACGCATTACAACATCGTCGATATATATCGGGCTCGTCATGGTCAGGGCATATGAAAAAAGAGTGAATCCCCGTTCATTCTAGGTTGGTGACCTCTTCTTCGTCCCTCCCTTCCGGAAGGATGACGGAAGCGAGCTGACGAGGATAGACATTGTAGTGAAGCGTCGGATTTAGACTTCCCACGACCAACGACCCATACTTGTTTGTGGCAAGCGCTCGAGACTTCGAGAACTTTTTTTCATGTGTTCTTTCGTGTGGTTGTTGAAGATGATGACATTCCGTACCTCTTCAGTGAGTGCTTTTACATGTGCAGATAGCTCTCCCCGGAGTGTTCGATTTTTGGACTCTGCCCACGCATGTGATCCTCCCCGTTGAAAGGACTCCTAACCTCCGCTAAACATATACCGTTCCTCACTGGCTGCCGCATCCTCATTCTTTGGACGAGTATGGATACGGATACGCTCACCAGATGGATGACTGTAAAGAGCACTCAACAAGTGATGACGGGAGCATTCCACCACCGACTCTTTGCCCTGCGCAACTTCAACATTCTGGTGAAATGGAAGCCCCTATACCTCCATCTCGACGACGAAGACAATAAACCTATGTACGTACTGATCCGCGGAAAGAAGAAGTAGTTCCTTCCGACGAAAGGAGGAGAAAGAGGATTGCCTAGTTCGTTTTTTGAATTGGATGAACAGAAGGGCCGTAATCGGGGCAGAAGTACCTGGAACGGGAAGCTTTCGCCGAAAAAAAGTAGTGCGGTGCGGTCGTCAGCCAAATGAACGAAAGCGATGACGGCATTTGGGGAAGGAATTGATCCCCGTCGAAGGTGCTTGTCCAGTGGGTTTGTCTGTCGGTACTCGCATGATCGGGTCGTTCTCCTCTCCGCGGTGACAATGGCAGGTTTATGGGGCGGCATTGGTTCCGGAGTAGAGGTACCCTTTCCCAAACCCAATTACTGAGAGGAAGTGGAAGATCAACTCTTCTAGATTCATTTCAATATCGTCGATCAGAGGGCGACGTCTTCTGTGTCGCGTATCACGAACCGGCGTCGGGTCGAAGGAAAAAAAGAGTCGACCACTCACGAATCGGGGGAGGGGAAAAAATGGAATAGTCGTTCGGGAGAATGCTTTCTCCTGCTCACTTGCCAGCCATAGACTTTTACGGGTCAGTACATCTGTGGGCACCCCCGACGGCGGTGGGATGAGAGGTTGGTTTGACGATAGATTCCGTCCACTGCTTCCCCTGCCCTACTCTCGGATTCATCGACGACTTTTTGATCATTCCGTGAGGTGACGGTGGCATTCCCGGAGATTGGTGGAAGAGCGAGCTGCAATTCATGTTGTGGCAACAACCACCCCGCAGCGACGACGCCTCCGATGGAGTTCAACCTACAACCACAGTGCTGCAATGGGAAGATCGGTCAACGGCCACTTCGGAAGGCATGCGACGATCTCGGATGTTCCTTTCCTTATGGAATCGTCGGGAATATCCAGTAGATTTCATGATTCTGCAGCCTAGAAGTGACAGAATGTAGTTATTCAATTATTTCGGGGAGGCTGGCCACAGCCCGGGATGTCATAGATTGTCGCTCCAGACAAATGATGAGATTGGAGGGAATCCACCAGTTCCTGCCTCTGGTTTTTGTTCGGGATCAGAATCCCGAATATGTGCATGTCTCTGCCGCTTTCTTTTCCTCAGAAGGCGGAAGAGAACATTGTGTACCCGACGGTCACCACTCTCCAATAGATGGGCGGCTCAATCAGTACGACGGCTATACTTTTCGAGTGAGACCCCGAACGACTCCACTTGTGGATCGAACTCTGTGTCTTTTCCGAGTTCCGATATCCCACCGATCTCAATGCATCACGTCTTTCTCACTACATGGACTCACCCATCCTTCTTTTGATGCAGTGTGGTAGCCAGCCCCTACATCCCGTGGAGAGCAATCCTCGACGGTTTTCAGTCAGTGCTTCTTCATCCACAAAACAGACGCATTCAGCCGAAGAAGCAGCTAGCAAAATGATGAAAGTCCGCTCTGTGAGAGGAGGGGAAACGGTTCAGGACAAGGAAGGATCTTCCTCTTCCTTTTCTCAATCTACCTTTTGGATACCCGTCGGTGGAAGCAATGACTGAAATAAAACCTTCCCGGCGACTGAGCTACTGTACGAACAGACTTCAGGCTAGCATCGCGCTATGCGCGGGATTGTTGAGGAGCGCCCTTAAACAGCTCTGTCTTTGCTTTGCTCGGTGAATCCTTTGATTTAGTCGAATCAGTAAATCCAGTCGTTCTGGTACCACGAGGCATATCACCGTACGTAGGTGGGACTGCGGGAATCGATCTTCGGCGGGATATTGATAAGCTTCTTGTCACCGAAGTCCGACGTGCTTACATATAATATATACGTCTGGCGCGATCATTCCCCTCTTCATCGAAGTAGGGAGGTGCGCCCGGCATTTGATGCGAAATATGTCGACGGCCTTTGCGTAGGGTTAGGTCCTACAGCCATTGATTCGCTGTTTATGGATAATTTAGGTTCTCCACGTGCCCCAGCGTCCAAATGACGGATCCGCGGGCATGTTCTCTTGGAGAGATGGTTGCGGGCGTAAACGCTTCCTCTTATCGAATGAGGGTTGACGGCGGGACAATTCCCGCGAGGTACCTGACGCTACCGATTTGCACTAGGTTCATTATCTCGCAATGGAGTGTCTTCTTTCTCTCGTTTCGAACGAGGGTGGGCTCCCGGAGATTTCGATACCAAATCCGCTCCAGTGTATTTTAACACACACACATATGGTTTGGTTTGTGACTTTCAGCCTATGTGTTCATCCAATCATCATCAACTGACTCGACGGAATTTCGATGCTACCGCATAAGCGTGGTTGCGTCGACTCATGGGATGAGGAATAAGCACCTGCCTCATCTGGTCCCTATTCTGCCACTGTAAAGCGTCTATATGTTTCAATCGGATACAGAGTATGGGTGTACAAACGATTTGATTTTCAGTCCTCGTCTGCGTTCCCTTCGTCGTATTCATCAGCTTCTGTCGATGTGTCTACGGAGTCTTTTTTCTCCTCTTCTAGATGTGGCTATCCTTCTTCATCGGCGTCTTATTCTAGTTGGTCCTTTCGTCCTGCTTCTCTTCATCGATAGGGTTCTGCAGTCCCTGGCAGTCTTCTTTTATCCAGGTCCGTTCGACGCCTGTCTACACAAGCCTGCTTTCATCGGGATTGGTTGCTTCGTCAACATTGATTTATCAATAGGCATTGAGTCGGGCCCGTCAGGTTCGGACATTTTCCATCTGGCGCTCCATCCGACTCAGTTGACGCCCGTTCTGACGTGGTGATCGGTTTATTGGTGTGCTCCCCGTCGTTCGACGACCAATACATACCGGGAAGCTGAAAAGCCTATGCAGCCACCAATCCGACAAAAAGAAACTCAACTGACGGCTCTGCAAGACCTGCCTGGGTGTTAAAAAAGGCCGACGGCTTCCTCGATCTGGTTCGTGCCCTTCCCTGCCAGAAGCGTCGAGCTCTTTCTCGTCAGTTGCGGTGAGCGGAGCGTATCGCTCTGCTTGTGAGGGTGAGTGCTCCCATCGCCTGCATCGAAGTCTGATTCTGAGGAGTCTACTACGGAGTCTCCTTTTCTCCATTGGTGGTACTCAAACCTGTATCGTCATGGATCAGTCCCTGTTGGTAGAAGGGCAGCTTGCCTTGTCAAAGTCGCTGTAGCTTCTGTCGCAGTTGTTTGAGCTGGGCTTGCTGCTTTCGGACAACGTCGCAAAGTCGTCGTCATTCTCAACCTATGTCGGATTTGGCGCAGCAAACGGCAACATTGTAGACTGTTTCAAAAGCGTCGAGTGAGTGGAGAGTCAAAGTCAGAGGGAGATTTACACGACCACGACTTTTGGAGAGTTTCGACAGTCGAATGAATCGGAGGAGCCTTCAGACAAGAAAGAGCGGTCATTTGGTAATCCACAGAATTGCCTTCGGAACCAGACCGTCGGAAACATAACAATTGATGAAAGCATCTGCACAAAGGGGAGCGTCGCGAGAAGGAAGATCCAAAAAAGCAGAGCGGCACCTACCATTTCTCAACATTTGACGAGAGCCCGGAATTGTCGAATGCCAGTCCATTTGTACTCTTCTCTGAATCTTCGAACGAAATGGTTGAGCTATGACGGGAGACTTTGCTCCACAACATCGTGCTCACATTCCACTGTCGATTCAACTTCAACAAAGTGGTATCCGGTGTGTTTACGAGACGGATTAGTTCTCTTATCCGGATCAGGCATGACGTAGGACCGAAGCAAGCAGACAAGACAGATGACCCGACAGTTCTGCAAATACCACGGAACTCTCTTTCCTTTCACACCGTCAAAAGAGTGCTTCGTGTTCAAGGCAGGAAATGATTAAGAACAATGAGGTTACCCTCAATGACTCAGAAGAAGAGACCACAACAGCTGCACCGGTGTTCGTGGGCTTTGATGAAGAGGTGCACTCCTCAATAAAAAAGGAATCTCACTCCGAGATTTTCACCTCAGAATTCGAAGTCATAAGTTTAGACTCAGAGTTCATCGAAGAGGCGTCGGAGACGGAATCCTTTCCATTTCTTTGATGCACCATATGCGGAGTCGACTGTCGGAAGCAATATGCCGATTTCGAGCTTCCCCCTTTGCTGCACACGACTTTTTCACGGAGTCTGCTTCCACAGTTGCGTCGAGCGACGAGTTTCCCACCGTCGCGTCCCAACCTTCGTCGCTTCTCGACTTTCTTTGGTGCCAAAGACCGATGACTAGTGGAAAGACTCCTGGTCGACATGAGGAAGACTACTTTTCTTCTGGTAAAGTGGACGAGAAGAGCGAGTCTCTGTCCAACTACTCGGAACAGGAGGGGAATGATAGGTGACAGGCCAATAGGAAGCGTCGCTACGGTCTAGTCCGGGCGGGCCTGGAAAGCGCGATGGATATGATCTACTTGTTATCAGCCAATGCATCTTCTTGCTACCCGATTTTGACAATACCGATGTCGATGAGATGACCGTCGGGCACAGACAACTATCAGCTATTTGCTTGCTTCCGTGTAAACTCACTGCATAGCCTTCGTACTTTTTTTTATGGACTGTCTATTTTCTGAAAATGATGGTGAGCTGTATTCCAAGTGAGAAGACTTCCGTAGGTCGCTGGAACAGTGAAAGAGAGCCCGCATGAAAGACGAGTCCTGTTCGTCCGACGAGTTTCACCAGCCAGGAAGGATGACGGGCAGGCTGAGAGGCAAGTTGGTACCGTTTTGATTGAGCTCCTGACCGTCTGACGGATATGATTCCGAAAGATTTGGTGTCATATGCTTGCCTCGTGCACACGGCTTTTTCACAGTGTCTGCTTATCGACTTCGTCGACATGAGAACTCCGTGCGTTGTATTCCCTATCGTTTTTAGGCTTTCTTTGTCGAGTGTCAAATGGTATTTATGTTTAGTAGCGTCTTTCGTCGGTTTCTTTGATTGACCGTCGACGTCGCGTCGCGAGGAAGATAACTATTCTGGTGAAATGGACAGCCCATTCGATGATCAAATCGGGATCACCCACTCCTCCGATCTGCATTTACAGAGGGAAGGAATGTCGGTACTTCAATGAGTGAAACTCCCAGGGCCTTTCTCGCTGGGCGTGCTTGCATCCTGACAGCCTCCAGAGCCTATATTGGTCTCCGCCCGGACCAACCTCACTCTCCCTTTCTGCGTGCACTGCTTCTTCATCAGCAGGTAGGGAATTCGAGACTCCGGCCTCACCCGACCGCCTATGATCACTGATTGGCGGATTTTCTCTTCATCCGAGGGTTTCATTATGAACTCGACAAGTGTGACGGCTTCTCCGTAAGTCAAAAGAAAACACTTCAATCAATGAATGATCGGCCATTCCATTTGTGCTTTCAGCAAGTAGGCGACGCGAATCTATGATGAAGATTTTCAATCGGATACTGAGGGCGTCGGATGCGTTTGAAAGCCTCGAGATGAATTGACTCGTCGCAGAAAAAATTCTTTGACGTTGGGAAAGGTTTGTCTTGTGTCTCCGTAACAAATGGTCCATTTATTTATGGGCGAACGACGGGGATTGAACCCGCGCGTGGTGGATTCACAATCCACTGCCTTGATCCACTTGGCTACATCCGCCCCTACCCCCGCGCACTGCTTTCAGTCTCTATCTACGATCAGATCCTTTCTGAACCCTCCCTATGACCGCTATCAAAGATAAGCTTTTTCCTCTCGTTGCAAATTGTGTGTTGTGTTTTTTGGACTCCGGGGAAGCAAAGCTTCAACAAAACAAGCAAGTAGAAGCTTCAAACAAAGAGGTTGGGCTGTTCACTTCCTGCAATGTCGAGTCCACTTTACGTCGACTTCCAGAAGAAAGAGAGGGGCCGGGCGGCTTATTGATCGATCGATCAAAGGAAGGCTCGTTTAGTAGACAGCGAGCGAGACTCTATCCAGATCTAAATAATCCGCCAAAGAGCCTTCTTCGGAATAGGAGAGTAAGCAAGCTACCGGAAGCGTCTGTTCTGGCTCCCCCCGTCTGTTTCGTTTCATTTCCAATTCCTCCTTTTCGTTCGACGTCAGGTGGAGCAATCCGAACTCTCGACAGAATAGAAAAGAGGGCCGCAGGCGTGTAGACACCTCAACGAACTCATGTGGACACTCCTCAGCCCGAGGACAATCTCTCAAATACGTCTCCGAGTGACGACCAGTTTTTCTTTTCTTTGCTGATTCCTCTCAATAAAATTTGCCATGTTGCACTAAGTTACTTACGGATGTATGCATGCAGTCCGGGAACACTTTGGGGTGAACACCCATCCGAACAAGTAGGGTCAATAGTTCAGCATTTAGGCCGTAACATTTTGCAAAAAACAAATCTTTAACCCAACGACGTGCTCTCCGAACCGACGCTAGATAGTCTCCTATCACTAGGCTCACCAACCAACCTGGACTTTTATTCGTCATTATTCGTCACCGGATATCGACAATCATGACGGATTGTTTCCAGCCCTCCGTTCCCATATAACATAAGCGCTCGTCCAATGGAGTGAGCCATCATTCGCCAGGTCTGTCGAGTGCCCGTCGTACCACGTAGTTGGTGCACTAGGCTGATCGAGACTCTACTTTTAGGATCTGGCACCTGCGCCCGGCCCGGTCCGCCAGTTCATATTTTGGCTCGACGTCCGGTCGTGCGTGGTATGTTCGCGATTCGTACAAATGGAACGCATCGCGTACTTCCACCTTCCGTCTATTGGGCTGGGCCATTCCATCAAAGATGTCGAGAAGGGGCCCAATCTCGTATTTGATGGTCGGCGTGGCAATAGGCTTCGCTTCGTAGACTGGTTTCCCAGCCGTTGCAAAGACTTCGCGAGAACGGTGACGGGACGGCGCGGGGATGCGATTCGCCAAGCTGGGGCAAACAAAGCCGTCCGGCCCTACCGGATTAGGAATGCGAAGGCCTTTCCTTCGAAAGGAGACCCGGGAAAGAAATATCCCTGCTATTGACCGACCCTTTCGTAGTTACTTCGAATCGACGAGGCCTCTCATTTTTCATGAGGCGGGCCAAATAGAGAATGAAATGCAGAAATAGGGGAAGGGGGGGATGGTCGCGCCTTTGATTTTGTTGGACGGCGATGGGAGCACTACGTCAAGTACAAATTCGGGGCGTCACACCCCAGTAGCGCCCTTCGAATCTGACGCCCGTCTGAAGCGCCGATAGTTGTAGCTGTGGGTAGGGCTTTCGTTCAACTCGCTCCGGGTTCCGATCTATATGACCTCCGGGCGGTACAGACGTACACCTATTCCGTAGAGGCAGGTAGTAACCTAACCTTTGACGAGTCGGGGGAGCCGAGCCCTCCACTCTATCAATGGAAAGATCTCCGTGCGTGGCGTGAGTTGGAATCCTAGAAAAGATCGATTGAGACTCCCTCCCCGGTCCCACGAAGATCTCTACGTACTTGTCCAGTCCAGGACAACTGAGATCTTCCGGTCTGCGTGCGTGGGAGCAGCTGAAACAAAGAGGAGTCTGGTCCGCTCTGAATTCAGGCCCGGCCCGCCCGTCTGCTTCCCGGTCCGGGAATGGCGCCAGGCGAGGGCGCCGCTATGCCCCGCTGCTCTGCAGCGGCCGGCCCCCGGACTATGCAAAAGAATCGAGGCCGGGAGGTGTCGTCCATAGTGGTTCCCCCCCTCCCGCCTTTGGTGATTGACCGAACAAATAGTCCCGGCCGTCCCCCGTCAATGAATCGAATGGTCCTTCGACCTTCGTTTGATTCCGACGGCCGGCATATCTCTGATCTCATGAGACCCGCCCACTATTACTACGAAAAAGCCCTGCCCTGGCACCTTCTCCCGACGGAGAGTACGCTACTTCTCTCTGCGCCGGACCGTCGAGTCGAATTGATCGTGTCATGTGCAACGTCCATCAATGATGGTTCATTAATGTCCATTGATTTAGACTCCTTCCCCCTTCCCGTCATACGAAAGACGATCGAGAGGGGCCCGAACCAAACCGACGAACGGAAACAGATTCGACTCACTCTCGTATGGCTCGCCCTCGAGCCCTGGGCGGGTCGGCCGGGTCTTTCCCTGTTGTTCTGTTCCCGCCACGAGAAAGACGCACGGAAGAGGTATGGTATGCCCAGCGCGTGGAGTATCCGTTGAGAGTGTCCGTTGTCTCGGTAGGGAACAGTACCATCTTTTCCCCTATTGTCGTCGAAAAAAAAGGGCAAGTGCTACGGTCCCCTATTGTTTGATCGTGAGATTGACCGGGGACGAGCCCCGACTTCCATAGGTCCGTCGGTTCGACCTTCCGTAGCAGTCCGTGCTTTTTTTTGACGAAAGCGGAGCGGGGCCAATTTCTCGTACTTGCTCAGTGTGCCCCCCTTTCGTCGAGTGCCCCGCCCGGTTCACTGGGCTGTTGGCCTACCGACGCACGTCGCCCGCAGCTCCTGCCGCCCGCCGACGCGGGCGGAGCGCTCGTTATCCGTCACTGTTCTCTCTGCCGGGGCCCCCTCCCATTGCTCTAGCCATAAGCTATGGCAGCTACAGCTCGCACCCACTCTGGCCCGCCCTGCGAGGCCAGAGTGAGCTCAGCGGTCAGCCCCTGACTTCCGGGGGTCTTTCGCTTTTGCCAGATCTATAGAGATATTACGAGTCCTCCGTCCCAGATTCCCTCGCCGCGGCTATCTGGTTCACCGGTACTACCAAAAAGTCTCATGCTTTTCGTCACTGTGACTCATATATGACGTCTTATCTCGGACCACGAAGACCCCGGTCGTGCTTCTGGTTTCCATTCCCATCATCATATTTGACGGAAACTCCTCGTGCTCTGCCATAAGAACTTGGAGTCCGTATCATGGTGAAGGTAAGAGGAAGCTGTGATTCTTGCTCAAAAAACTGACCGAACGCGTTCGAGTTATTGGCTCGTCCGACCCGGCTGCATTCATGAGTCGCTCGTTCAACTGTCCCTCGGAGACACGGTCGAGAAGTGCCATGCATGGTCGCCCCCCGTCCTTTCTTTCTCTCGGTCCCACCCGGGCCCCTCTGGGGTAATAGACGAAATGGATCGACAAAAGGGGACTTCTGCTACGGGCTATGCCACCCATCACTGATGAGGGAAGTAGCATCCGTCCCATCGCAAGCACCTACAATGTCATGATCACATTGGTTTACCCTTTTTTGGTAGTTCAACGGACGGTCGCCCCTCCAACAATAAAAGGTAGAAATATGGAAACTTCTCTGCCATTTGGATCGGAGAATTTATGGAGGAAATCGGGTTTGAAATTCCCAGAAACCGCACGATTATATAGCCAAAGGGAATACGCCGCGCCTAAAATCATCCCAAGCGCTGCGGAGGTGGCTACTAAGCTATTTCTTTGGAAAGCTCCTACTGAGATTGGAAATTCCCCTATAAAGCTTCCCGTACCAGGTGAACTCATATTGGCCAAAGTGGAAGAGAAGGAAATGGTAGGGAGATTCGGCATGGTGCTCACTGAACCTCCATAATATCGGAAAAGTCGAGTCTTATGTCGGTCATATAGAACACCAACACATAGAAAAAGGGCTGGAGAAACCAGTCCATGACTTGACATCGGTGGAATGCTACCTCCAATTCCCTGTATGTTCGATAGAGCCGACATATTCCCCCCACTGATCGGAGTACGCCGATTACCCCCCGAACCGTACAAGATAGTTATCACCTATCATACGGCTTTCGGAATCAACTTCTTTTTCTGGTCGTTCCGCTCTGTCGGATCGATGGTAGTCTCAGAGATCTGTAACCCCCGAAATTTTGTACAACACGGTTCCTGCTTCCGTTTTGAGTTGCGCATCTTTCTCCCCGGGTAATACTTTTTATAGTATCACATCGTAGACCCCCACCCCAACTCTATCTTCCTTATCAGTGAACCGGAACATAGTGCATAGGTACTCTTCGATGCTGCGAGGACGAGACGGCGTGACATACTACGATCACGTACAGAAGTTCTGCCCTTCGGCGTCGGCTGGAACCTCTCAACTGCTCCCGTCTATGGGGTCCTATCGGGATAGGTAGGCCCGACGCTTTCCCCTCCCCCCGCCTCAGACATAAAGGCAGTAGTTCCCCACGGCTGACAAATGGGGGAGTTTAGGCCGTCAAAAGGCACCGGCCCCCACTTCCCCCCACTGGGATTTTGCTTTCCTTATCTACGCGCGCACTGCGTCAGCACTGGCGAAAAAGAGGTCGGCTTTACAGAATGACGAAGGGGGCGGGCCGGGTGCGTCGTGGGCCCCCCTCTGCAGCAAGTGCTTGTTGGACCCCCGTTTCCCGAGAGGGGGCTGGGCTGTGTTTCCCCGGCGGCCACCCAGTGGCGGCAGAAAACGAACTCGGGTAGGCTCCGCGCGGTTCGCGTTTTCTTTTCCAGAGATAACTTCTCATTCTCTTATAGATCTCGAAGCCCGCGTCCACGCGGGTAAAGCCCAGCAAAGCTGCAGGGAGCACTGAGCAATGGGGGGATGAGGTCTCTCCGCCATGGGTTGGACCACACCACAGGCGGAAGTCCCGGAACGACAAGAGAAGGGTCGTTGTCGGACCGGAACGACGAAAGGGGATCCCGTCGTTGGAGGGAAGACGACGGCTCGTTCCGTGCGACTCCACAGAAGAGTACGCGCGCTACAAAACGCAGCCAGCTTAAAAACGCTATCCCTCCCGTAGCCGTCATGTCAACCCCGGGTTGCCGTAGCGCGCCGGAGAGCAAGCGTAGGCAACACGTTTACTCTCCCCTGCTTGCTTCTTTCTGTTTGACGCTCCGCTCGCAGCTTCCCCACCCGTCGCGTCAGCGTTCCACTTGTGATCCTGGAGGATTGTCGATAAATGCGCCCGACCGAAAGAAGAGAAGAAATCCTTTCTTCTCTTCTTTCATGTGAACGGCCCGGCCCTATCGTCGTAGACGAATGGTTTTTCGTGCTATACACCACGTTGAGAAAGACCAACCAACAACACAAATAGACGACCGTACCGACAGTGGTACCTCGAAAGGGAGGTGCTCCGTCATGATGCTACGGACGGCTATCCGAAGTGCAATGACGGGCTCGTACCGTACCGGATTGTGCGTGCCGGGCCCTTCGGGTGTCCATATTTTGGCCGAGTTCCCCGTAGCGTAGGCCCCTATGTTACGCGACCGTAGGGAGAGTTTGTTTGTTACGTTCCACCGCTTTCCCGCCAGAAATCCGACGGTTCCACACGAGCTCTCGTTCTGCGGCGTGATGGCAGGACCGCTAGGGGATTGGCTCCGGGTGTAGGTAGAGTCAAATCTGCAGAGGTCATGCAAATACATAGGCCCCTTCCCTTCTGCCGAGTTGTTTAGAAGGCGCTTTCCGTTCTACGGTCCCTCGGAGCGAAGGTCCCGGCAGGTAGTACGGGCCCTCTGACTTCCAGCTATGTGCTGTGTGCGACTCCCGCGAAGCGAATGAAGGGAAGCTCTTCGAGCTTTCTCCGCCTGCGGCTTATGTAGTGGGTTTTTCCGGAAAGCGCCTACGTGCTCCGATTTCGTCGGGCACCCACTGGAGATGAGATGATGGGTAACCTGTCGGAGTCGTGACGCTTTGGTGACGAAGGTCACCGGGGTGACGGTTTATGGATGGATTCCGTGGCGATGGAATCCCGTAAACTCAATCAATATAAACAACATGTCGTGACCATGACGGTTTGTTCCGGCCGACGGGGATACTCTACGATACGTCTATACGGTGACGTCCCGGCTACTTCGGGATTCTATAGTGAGTGGCCCTTCCGCTGTCGGTGTAGTTGTAGTTTGTATTGTACGGAATTGAAAACATATCAAACAAACAGACGGCGATCAATCAGTAGTTGCCCTTCTCCGGCCTGAGAAAAGAAGCGAACTCTCGAATCCCGGGATTTTTTTTTCCCTTTTGACACGAACACTATTCCTTCCTCAGCCGAAACCCGCCGTCAGAGATTGAACGTCGACTGAGAATATTTTTTGCCGTTCAATCTGACGATAGCGCTGAGGGATTGTAGTGAACAGCCCCCCGTCCTGAAACCGAAAGCTGCCTTTGGTTTGCTACGTCGACGGGGGGGACGGCGCTTTCCGGAAAAACCCGTCGCAACTATGATAGAGAGCCATCCGCTTGTTGCCAAACCAACCCTCTTCGCCTTTCTTTTGAATCGCCCGTCTGAAGAGTAGGGGGGCGAGCAGCCCGTCAGCAGAGGCCCGGAAAAAGGCAATTTTTTTTTCATGGTCGCGACTGTTGTATTGTAGTAGGTCGGGGGAATCCCCCGCTTCTACGACAGTTCCGCTTCCTCGTCGTCGCTTCTGGCAAAGCTTCGGCCTTTGCTTGCTTCTCTCGCGCTTGCTTGCGCGAAGGCGTCAGAGTCCTTTTCGCTAGGTCCGACATTCGTCAAAGCGAAAGATCTGATCCAACAGGAATCCCGCATATTGAGCGCAGATGATATGTGGCTCCCCGGCGCGATCATATCATGCCATAAAAAGTGCATATATGGCCCTTCCGAGAAACACCGAATAGATATGTTCCGACAGACATTCCATTCATTCACGAAATGGCTCGTCGATCCAAATGAATCATTCGTCATGGTCTGTCTCTCTCCGCCCCCCGCCCCGAAACTGACCCACGGCACAGCGCCCATTCGCTTCGCGCGCGGGAAGGCAACGAAGTTCAGTTCGACGAGACCGCAGCGGAGTGGAGCAGCCGCGACACGAAGTTCCGTCACCGTCAGCTGGATCTCGCTGGTGCCACCTAAACGGTAGGTAGGCGGCGGATGTGTGACGTTTGGAGTTGTCGTTCGTGCACCTGTCCCCAATAGAAGAATGAGTGATCCGTTCCCCTGCAGATCATGGCCGTCACCACTCGGTCCCCGATGGCCAGCGGGGGATTCCGTATAGCAGCTCACGTTCGTTTGCGCTGCGCGTTCCCGCTGGACTGGACACGTTTCCGCTGTAGGAAGTATGGTTACGAAAGTGACTTCGGTTCGCCAGTTCAGGCTCAACTCCTCGCTTTACGTTAGCGGACCTATAGGTCGGGCCGGGGCTCCGCGCTCTTTCTTTCTGTGTGGGACGATGCCGGGGAATGCGTCGAGGCGGCGAACAACAACAACACAACTACATTTTCTTTTTCCCTCCATGAGATGAGCCCAGTGCATTGGACCGATGGATGACGTTCTCTTATCCAGCCCAAAAAGCGCGTCGGGCGCTCTACATACGATGTAGACTCGGTAAGATACAGGTAGATTTCTTTCTGATGGATCCAGAATATACCTACCTCTTGTCTCATCCGACGAGGGGGAGAGGGGTTTCCCTTTTTTATTGATAGATTCCTTCTTCTCTATCCATTCCGACTCTTTCGATCGAGATGAACAGATCAGGCCATCGAGAAATCGATGTCGAAAATAAAAAACGTTCATCTCGCTCTTTTCGTTCATTTCCGCCGCGCCAGGAGAGACGCCACAACACAATGACGAAAGAAGCAAGCGAAACATCCCGAAGCGCTCGCTTCGCCGCGCCCAACAATTCGTCATTCACGGGAAAACCAACAGAAAGATTCGATTCGTAGAGCCGGTGCTGCTGCTGTCTGCGCGTAGGGCCGTCCCCCACTCCCGTCCCGGGTCCCCCAGGGGTTTTGTTTTTGGAACAGACGGCAGTGTTTTGCTGACGCCTCGAATCGACGCTTTTGTTGCGACATGCTATGTTTTCTCCCCCATTGCTAGTAGGTTGATGGGTCGCACGCCCGGCACACATGTTTTGGCCGTCGCGTCGTGTGTTCATAACTCGACAATAGGTGACCGAACGGCCGCCGCCCGACTAGACATACCAATAGTCACCAGATTCATATGGGCTACTGGGGAGTAGGCAATGATCTTCTTAAGATCGATCTGTCTTGAAGTGGTCGAGGGAGTATATATTATAGCAATAGCGCTTGGAGTATAAATGAAAGGAGTAGAACGAAGTGTCGCTTCGGGAAACATGGGTATTGAAAATCTTAAAAACCCGTAGGTTCCCAATTTTAAAGGAATTCCTGCCAAGATGACGGATCCAGCCGTAGGTGCCTCTACATGGGCTTCGGGTAACCAAATATGAACTGGTACCATAGGCACTTTGACGGCGAAAGAGGCGAAAGAAGCAATCCATAGAAAGATTTGGCGCCGCTCACTAAATTCTGTGGTTAATAAGATTTGTAAATCGGTGGTTCCTGTTTGGAGAAGAATCAACGGAATAGCTAATAGCATAAAAACGGATCCAAGTGAAGTATATAGGAAAAACTGATATGCTGCCTTGATCTTTCTTTGTCTCGAACCCCATACCCCTATAATAATGGTAGAGTAAGGGGTGGCCCCAAAGCGGAATTGACCGGTGGTGGTGGTTGGTCGAAGCTCCAGTGGGTAGCCACTCCCTTCTCAGGGAACCGTACGTGAGACTTCCGCATCATACGGCTCCGTCCCGAGCTTCCGTCGTCGGCCCTTGTCTCCCGACCACTATGCTTGTATCCTGCGGCCTATTTGCCGACTCTCTTTTCTTTTGCTTCTCGGGTGGTGGCGAACAAT